ACTTATGATACTGGAACTCATGCCTTATCGAGCATCTTATCCAATTTTACAATTGGTTTATTCTGCAGCAGCAAACGCTAATCATAATATGGGTTTGAACGAAGCTGATTCATTCATTAGTAAAGCCGAAGTCAATAGGAGTGCTATTGTGAAAAAGTTAAGACCTCGGGCTCGGGGACGTAGTTATCCGATAAAAAAACCCACTTGTCATATAACAATTGTATTAAAGGAAAAATCTAAATCATTTTTAGATCAATCAATCTAAGATTTAGATTCATATTAAAAATATGAATGGAAAGAGAACATAATAGAAAAATATGGGACAAAAAATAAATCCACTTGGTTTCAGACTTGGTACAACCCAAAGTCATCGTTCCTTTTGGTTCGCACAAACCAAAAATTATTCCGTGGGTTTACAGGAAGATGAAAAAATACGGAATTGTATCAAGAACTATGTACAAAAAAATAGGAGAATATCCTCAGGTTTCGAAGGAATCGCACGTATAGGAATTCAAAAAAGAATCGATTTGATCCAGGTCATAATCCATATTGGATTCCCAAATTTATTAATAGAGGGCCAAACACGAGGAATAGAAGAATTACAGATGAATGTACAAAAGGAACTTCATTCTGTGAACCGGAGACTCAACATTGCTATCACAAGAATTGAAAAACCTTATGGACAACCAAATATTCTTGCAGAATATATAGCTTTACAGTTAAAAAATAGAGTTTCGTTTCGAAAGTCAATGAAAAAAGCTATTGAATTAACTGAACAAACAGATACAAAAGGAATTCAAGTACAAATCGCAGGGCGTATCGACGGAAAAGAAATTGCACGTGTCGAATGGATCAGAGAAGGTAGGGTTCCCCTACAAACAATTCGCGCTAAAATTGATCATTGTTCCTATACAATTCGAACTATTTATGGAGTATTAGGCATCAAAATTTGGATATTTGTAAACGAGTTTGGATATTTGTAAACGAGTTTGGATATTTGTAAACGAGAAATAATAGACCTTCATTTGTCTTGCCATTCTGTCCAGTGATAGAACAAAAAATTACAAACTGTTTCATTCTTTTTCTGTTAAATCAAACAAAAATGAACAATTCTAATTCTATAAGGTTGAATAAAAATTCGATTGACCATTTAGTATAATTGCTATGCTTAGTGTGTGACTCGTTAGTTTTTTCTTTAGAGTTTAGGGTTGAGATTCAAAAAAAAAAATAAAAATAGACTAACCCCTACTATGAACTTAGTAACCATATAAATTAATAACCAACTTATTGCTTCGTATTGTCAAGATCCCAAGAAACAGTCACTATATGGGTGGATCGATCATATAGTTGTAGCAACTGAAATTTTTTCCATAAAAAAGAAATCTGATTATGGGTTGTAAAGCAAAAATAAAGGGATGTGGATAAATGGAAGGATGATAGAAAGAGAGAACAAAAATATCAATGATATATGATTCCAATATGTATGGTCTATGAATCACCTCATAAAAGGCAGTGTGATAAAGCATTAATACTGATATAATCAATACTGATATAAATATATAAATGAAATATAAATAAATAAAATAAAAAAAAAAGAAAAAAAAAAAATAATAAATTATTAAATAATAAAGAATAAAGAGCCTCGGGTTAATAAAAACTGAGGAGATTGACTCGGGAACGAATTTTGCCGGAAGCTCCATTGCAGAGTTCAGGCCTAAGCATTAATGGAGAAGCTATGGGAACGACGAAACCTGTGACTGCATAGGATTCTATTGAAAACGAATCCTAATAATTCATTGGGTGGGATGGCGGAACGAACCAAGAAAAAATTGATTTATTCTGAGAGGTGTCATGAATTGACCCTACGAATGAAAGAGTCAATATTCGCCCGCGAAACCTTTATTTATTGGATTACAATTTTTGGCGCGATTCGATAGAGGTAAAAATAAGGATTCATTATATTATACGTTATATTCTAAAAAAAGAAGCATTTTTTATATTTTCTATATCTATCTATATCTAATAATATACACGTCCAGCTGTGTATTTTGTATATACATCTTCCTTTGTAACAAATGAAATATGTAACAAATGAAATATCAATAAATGCCATTCATTTCTTATATATACTTATATTATTAACTCATAATTACTTATATTATTATTTATTATAATAATAATAAATAATAATATAAGTAATTATACATGTGTATCTGTAATATTATTGAATCGTTTCATTCGCGAGGAGCTGGATGAGAAGAAACTCTCATGTCCGGTTCTGCAATAGAGATGGAATTAAGAAACAACCATCAACTATAACCCCAAAAGAACCAGATTTCGTAAACAACATAGAGGAAGAATGAAGGGAATATCTTGTCGAGGCAATCATATTTGTTTCGGCGGATACGCTCTTCAGGCACTTGAACCCGCTTGGATCACAGCTAGACAGATAGAAGCGGGGCGGAGAGCAATGACACGATATGCGCGTCGTGGTGGAAAAATATGGGTACGTATATTTCCCGACAAACCTGTTACAGTAAGACCTACCGAAACACGTATGGGTTCGGGAAAGGGATCCCCCGAATATTGGGTATCTGTTGTTAAACCGGGTCGAATACTTTATGAAATGGGCGGAGTATCAGAAACTGTAGCCAGAGCAGCTATTGAAATAGCTGCGTACAAAATGCCTATACGAACTCAATTTGTTATTTCACGATAGGGATGTAGAACTAAACAAAAGGGATATTGAGGATGAAAAAACAACCGCAGGTTTATTTTTTTCTGGACGGACAATATTTCTTTTTTTCCTTCATCCTTTGCATTGAAATAACAGATTCAAATAAAAAATATATGATTCAACCTCAGACCCTTTTGAATGTAGCGGATAACAGCGGAGCTCGAGAATTGATGTGTATTCGAATCATAGGAGCTGGTAATCACCGATATGCTCATATTGGTGACGTTATTGTTGCTGTAATCAAAGAAGCAGTGCCAAATATGCCTCTAGAAAGATCAGAAGTCATTAGAGCTGTAATTGTACGTACATGTAAAGAACTCAAACGTGACAACGGTATGATAATACGATATGATGACAATGCAGCGGTCGTCATTGATCAAGAAGGAAATCCAAAAGGAACTCGAGTTTTTGGTGCGATCGCTCGGGAATTGAGACAGTTGAATTTTACTAAAATAGTTTCATTAGCTCCCGAGGTATTATAAATACTAGTAGATGACACTATGATATAGTAGGCTATCTGAAATAGATCAAATTAATAGATTGTGTCTCACGCATATACTTTTAAAAATTTCCTAATTCAAAAAAAAAAAAACAAAGAAAAAAGGAAACATGTTGATTATATCAAAATTAGGAGGCACAAAAAATTATAGTCCGTTATGGGTAGGGACACTATTGCCAATATAATAACTTCTATAAGAAATGCTGACATGAATAAAAAAGGAACGGTTCGAATAGCATCTACTAATATCACCGAAAACATTGTTAAAATACTTCTACGAGAAGGTTTTATTGAAAATGTTCGGAAACATCAGGAAAATAACAAATATTTCTTGGTTTCAACCCTGCGACATAGAAAGACTAGGAAAGGAATATATAGAACCGTTTTAAAGTGTATCAGCCGACCCGGTTTACGAATTTATTCCAACTATCAACGAATTCCTAAGATTTTAGGTGGAATGGGAATTGTAATTCTTTCTACTTCTCGAGGTATAATGACAGATCGAGAAGCTCGACTAGAAAGAATTGGAGGAGAAATTTTGTGTTATATATGGTGATCCTCCTCCTCTGGTATCCTAATTTTATCTCTAACTTCCCATTTGTGAAATAGAGAGGAAAAGTGAATTATATACCTCTTCCTTCATTAGTTGATACTTCAAGGGGGTTACCTAGAATGAAAGAACAAAAATTGATTCATGAAGGTTTAATTACTGAATCACTTCCCAACGGTATGTTCCGGGTCCGTTTAGATAATGAAGATCTAATTCTAGGTTATGCTTCAGGGAGGATCCGGCGCAGTTTTATACGGATACTACCAGGAGATAGAGTAAAAATTGAAGTAAGTCGTTATGATTCAACCAGAGGACGTATAATTTATAGACTTCGCAACAAAGATTCGAACGATTAGGTGATTTTTTAAACATTCCTTTCATGGGGACACAATTCGAAGTTCAAAAAAAAAAATATTCAAGAAACTTATTTTTCTCAAAAGAGTAGATTCAGAATTAAGGTAAGGAATAAGAAATATGAAAATAAGGACTTCTGTTCGTAAAATTTGTGAAAAATGTCGACTGATCCGTAGGCGCGGACGAATTATAGTGATTTGTTCCAATCCGAGACATAAACAGAGACAAGGATAATCTTTCTAAAAAAGAACTTTCTTTTCTAAAGGGGAGGACTCATGTAAGAATAAAAGATCTGTTTTAACATGAAATGGATATCTCCGTATCTTTTCTTTCTGTATATTTCTGACTCATATTTATGAGATGAAAAAATATGACAAAAGCTATACCAAGAATTGGTTCACGTAGGAATGGACGTATTGGTTCACGTAAGAATGGACGTAGAATACCAAAAGGAGTTATTCATGTTCAAGCGAGTTTCAACAATACCATTGTAACTGTTACAGATGTACGAGGTCGGGTGGTTTCTTGGGCCTCCGCGGGTACTTCTGGATTCAAAGGCACAAGAAGAGGTACACCGTATGCTGCTCAAGCCGCAGCGGTAAATGCTATTCGTACAGTAGTCGATCAGGGTATGCAACGGGCAGAAGTTATGATAAAAGGCCCTGGTCTCGGAAGAGATGCAGCATTACGAGCCATTCGTAGAAGTGGTATACTATTAAGTTTAGTACGTGATGTAACACCTATGCCACATAATGGGTGTCGACCTCCTAAAAAAAGACGTGTGTAGAAATAAGAATTAAACAGATTTCAAGAGAAATAAATGATTCAATGATCTGATCAAATATTATAATAATACTTAT